TTTTGGTAATATTAAAGAAAGAACTTTTTCTTCTTCCGTAAAAAATTCTTCTAAAAAATCTGAACCTAATCTTTGCAAAAAAGCGCGTACCGTACTTTTATGTTTACGAGCCAAAGTTCTAGCACATGAAAGTCGAAGTATATACTTTATTCGATACAAACTCTGTTTTGTTGAAGACCCACTGTAATAATGAGAAAGATTTCTACATATCCGACCAAATCGATCAATAATATCAGAATCTGACAAATCGGCCCAAACTGGCTTACTAATAGGATTCCCCGATACGTTACAAAACTTAGCTTTCGACAATGATCCAATCATAGGAATAATTGGAACTATAGTTTCGAATTTTTTAGCAACAGTATCTATTAAAAAAGAATGCTCTAGCAATTGACTCTTTATTACTGAAGGATTTATTAGTACACTTGAAAGATAACCCAGAAAATAGAAAGAAAAATGGGAGAATTGGTTTATGTGGATCCTACAAGGTTGAAACCAAAAGTGAAAATGACATTGCCAAAAATTGACAAAGTAAGATTTCCATTTATTCATCAAAAGATGAGGCCCTTTTGAAGCTAGAATTGATTTTCCTTGATATCTAACATAATGCATGAAAGGATCCTTGAACAACCACAGGGTTTTCTGAAAACAATTACAACAAACTACTACAAGATGTTCTATTTTTCCATAGAAATGGGTTCGCTCAAGAAAAGTTCCAGAAGATGTTGATCGTAAATAAGAGGATTGTTTACGGAGAAAAACAAATAGGGATTCGCATTCAACTACATAAGAATTATATAGGAACCAAAATAGTCTTGGATTCTCTTTTGAAAAACCATAACTAGATTTCCTTGGAGTAACGAGATTATTCCAATTATGATATTCATGAAAAAAGAATCGTAATAAATGTAAAGAGGGAACATCTTGTATCCAACATTGTAGAATTTGAACCAGGATTTCTAGATGGACAGGATAGGGTATTAGTATATCTGATACATAATTTAAATGTGATAATTTATCCTCTAAAAATGGAAATATTGAATGAATAGATCGTAAATTCTGAGATTTTGGTATTTTTTTTTTTTCTTCGAGGGAGGATAGTAATCGCAGTGAGAAAGGAATTTCCACAATGAAAACAAAACCCTCTGATATCATTTGAGAATAAAAATTCTGGTTGTGCCCAACGAATCTATTTTGATTAGAATCATTAACAGAATTGATCAAATAATTCTGTTGGTACATTCGAGTAATTAAACGTTTCACAAGTAATGAGCTAGATTTATTGTCATAACCTGAAATTTCCGTGGGTTCATAAAAAATTGATCCATTTACATTTAAACCATGATCATGAACAAGTGCATAAATATACTCTTGAAAGAGAAGCGGATATAGGAAGTGTTGTTGTTTAGATCTACTTTTTTCTAAATATCCTTTTAATTCTTCCATTTTTTATTATACTTGAACCAGAGGCAGGAAACTTTTCTTGGGTCATCAAATGATACATAGTGCGATGTGGCCAGAACAAATATGTATATAAAGTATGTATACAGTAAGAAAAAGTTACCCTGAAAACAGAGAGTCCAATCGCCAGATCTTCTTCCTATCTTTCCAGATCCAATTAATTGGTTTATGTTAACGAACATAACAAGAAAAAGAAAAGGTTAAAAATCCTTTATTTTTGCAACCCAATCGCTCTTTTGATTTTGGAATCCATTTTCTTTATCAGTATGCTCTTTCTTTTACACATTCATCTCCACTCTACCCTATCTATAATGAAGAATAGTTAGGATTCATTAAATTAAAAAAAAAAAGTAATTGATAATCCACTCACAGGGGAACCCTTTTCCATATCAGGCACTAATCTATTTTTAACGTCTAATTAGATTAGATCGGGTAACCATTCAAATTAAGAACAGAAGCTCGTCGCTTTTTCTTTGCCTAGAATTGGAGCCATAAGACTCTATCCATTTATTCACTCGACCAAACGGTAAATGTGAATTCATTTTATTCCCTTCCTAAAATCAAAGGTTTTTTTTGTACCGATCCCATCCCGTAAGAATGCTTTATGAGTTCTACATTACTAATTAATATAATACGACATGCTATTTTTTCCATTTATTACCTTTCAGGATCAGTCGTGGTCTTATAGACTCTACCAAAAGTCTGGACGAATTCGTTGCTTCATCCAAATGTGTAAAAGATCATAGCCGCACTTAAAAGCCGAGTACTCTACCGTTGAGTTAGCAACCCAGATAAATACATATACATATAATATTGAATATAATATGTGAAGAGTAGATACGATCCAAATCCAAATATAATATATTTTTCATTTCAATTTGAAAATAAAGAATTGATGTGATGATCAATTAAAAAAGTTTTATATGTGACAGAGTAGATACGATCCAAATCCAAATATAATATATTTTTCATTTCAATTTGAAAATAAAGAATTGATGTGATGATCAATTAAAAAAGTTTTAAAAACCAGGACAGATCCGATTAAAATACAAGAGATTTCCAGACAAAAAGCAATGTATTGAAATTTTTTTTATCAATTCAAAAAAAAAAAAAAAATGTTTTTTAATAATTGAAGTAAACAACCAATATAACCAGTATAAATATAGATGAGGATAAACGGATTCATTTATTTATGATCGAATTATATTTGTTCAATACACCATTGTCAATATGAATTGCATGTTGCAGAAAATAAATCAAATTAATGAAATAAATCACATAAAGACTTGTGTTGAATTGGCACGACATAAAAAGAAATGTGGAGAAAAAAATAAGGAAGAAGTGGAGAAAATCTTGAGTTTATTCAATCAATAGAAGTACAATAAGCAAGATTAACCCATTTTGGTTGGTAAATTACCAAAACAACAAAACATGGGGATGAATAGAGAAATAAAAGGGCAAATGCTGAGTCAAAAATGAAATTATACAAAGCTATATACTATATAGTAGATAGTAGGCATTACCATTTTGTATTTCAAAAATCTTTTGATTAATTCAAAGTTCTTTAGACAATGAATTCGGCCTTCTTAAAAATATCATGAACAGTTCTTGTGGGTTGAGCTCCTTTTTCAAGAAAATATAGAATAGCCGGAACATTTGAATAAGTTTGATTCTTTATCGGATCATAAAAACCCACTCTCCGAAGATCTCTTCCTTCTCTTCGGGATCGAACATCAATTGCAACGATTCGATAGATGGCTCATTGGGATAGATAAGCAAAGCCCCCCCCCAGAAACGTATAAGAGGTTTTCTCCTCGTACGGCTCAAGCTCAAGAAAGAATGATTTTAATTCTATTTAAAAATGTATTTTAATTATAAATTCTAATTATATAATTCTAAATTAATTAAATATAAAAATCAAAACAATTCAAAAAAAAAAAATAGTGAAAATACAAATTTAAAATATAATAATAAATAAAATATCAATAGTGATAATCATAATGGTATAATGGCAAACTGATCCATAAATAAAATCATAAATTAGACTATGATTGGAATTGTTTTATTTTTTTTTCCATAAAGAAAAAACAAAACTTCATTCATTTGTACTCATAACTCAAGTTGGGTAGCTCTGAAAGAATTCGAATAGGAATCCTTAGAATTAATTGAGTTGTCTGTAACCTTTTTTGTTTGTCTCATCTCAAATCTATTTGAATTTTATTACTTATTCTAATTCCTTATTTTGATACAATTGTTGAGACAGTTGAAAATAGTGTTTCCTTGTTCCGGAATCCTTAATCTTTGCTTTGTTGAATCGTTAGGTTTAGACATTACTTCGGCGATCTTACTCCTTTCAAAATGGCAGCAACATACCCTTTTTTTTTTTTTTTCTAGGGAAAAATTATATGAACGATTGATTCCCTTGTAATACACTTTTGATCAAAATAGTTTCACCAATTCCAACAAGTTTGACTTTTTGATTTCAAATTGTTAGAATTTGAATCTTTCGATTTCTAAATTGAAGATATATTTACAAAGTTGGTCCAGCTTATTGATTGGCATTAACCCTAGATTCTTTCCCCCGATATGATAAATGATGAATCAAATCATTACTTTCTACTCGAGCTTTATCGTGTACTATTTACTTATTACTTACAACCCAACAAAAATGGGGTTCCTAGTAGAACAGAACAAACCATGTCGAGCCAAGAGCATCCTCATTTCTATAGAAAATGGTGGATATCAGAATCCACACAAGTGATCACGTCCTTCAAGTCGCACGTTGCTTTCTACCACATCGTTTCAAACGAAGTTTTACCATAACATTCTTTTAATTCCGAACCGGGATGAAATTGATTCAATATGGAATCATGAATAGTCATTGGCTCAATCGGTACATTTTAGGACATACTTTTTTTATCCATTTTCCTTTTATTTATGGATAAAAAGTCTTTATCCTGATCCTGAGAAGTCTCAGCAAGAAAAGAATCCAAATTAACTCCCATATTCTAGCCTATGAAGGAAACCATTTATATTTACAAAAAAAAAAAAAATGAAAAAGGATCCCTTCTCAAAAAAAAAAATCCATTTTAGACCTAAAAAAATGGATCTTTCATCTTTCATTACCTTTAATTTCCATTCCAATTAGGTTAGGAACTAAATCATTTATTAACCAAATACAATTTTGATTAACCAAAAAACAATAACTATACCAATGCCTAAAATTCCAATGAACCAGAAGGATCAGAAGTCTACTTTCTCGATAAAATGGATTTCTCACACTTCCATTTCTTCGAGTACCAAGGATTCATAAGAAATCAATAAAAATAATTGAGTTTAATTAAAGAATCCTATCTTGTACTTCAAGACCATGACTGTAAATATGTTTTCCAATAATTACTGAATTCAATTTCTTCTTCAATCAAGCAGTACTCACAATCATAAACAAGTAGCTAATAATTTTGAGTGGATATCTATCTCATTCATTTGGATATCTCATTCATTAAAGTAAAGATAGATATGAGAATTCTACTATGTTCAACTGAATCATCAATGGTAAGATTTAGATCGTTATTTTTTTTTCAGATAAAAAAATAAATCAGGACCAGAGGAGTATGATCTTTCCATATTCATCCATCATATACAATGAACATTTGTTACCAAACCAAAGGCATAGGTAATTATGTATATTTATTTAATTAAATTATGACAGAATTTTTCGCTTAAAACAAAAGAGTTGACTACGGAAATAGAACACAAACAATACATAATACATATGGGCATAGCACTCAGTCATTTTTTGCAAATTTGGCTTTACTTTACGTTTTTTCGTCAATCCATTTTATTAAGTAAATTGAATAGAATAATATAATATAGGAATTTCCTCACCCGAATCGCTATATTAACTTACAATTTTTTATTTGAACCGGATACAAAAATAAATGCGTCAAAATATGTTTGATGTTCCATTTGAATTTGACTCCATCCTAGTTAGTTTTAGGGGCTTAAATTTTAAACCAGTAATGTAATAGAATTATCTCCAAAAACCTCTATTCTTTCGTTTAGTCTCTACATAGACTGTGGAATACCCGATTCACTTACTTTAGGCCTTAATGAATGGAGAGATTTTTTGCATTTAGATTCTGAAGAATTGATCTGGGACGGAAGGATTCGAACCTCCGAGTAACGGGACCAAAACCCGTTGCCTTACCGCTTGGCCACGCCCCATTTAGATTTCTATTTGACACCAATAAACATTATTACCCTTGTGGGGCATTCGTCAATTCCAGACAATAAATATGACAATAAAAATAAAAATAAATAAAATAAAATAAATACATATGGCATAGGATATCTTGTTATTCTTGCTGGTATTTGATACATGTAAATAGAGAATCCAATTTTCATTGATCATTACATATAATTCAATTAAGATATTGTATGAAAGTATAATTCCTTGTATTCTCATTTGAAAATGTGAGGATTTTGGATTTGGATTTTTTTGGGGGAGTTCAAATCAAAGAAAAAGAAGGATTTTTTACCTACCTTCTTTCTTCATTTTCCCTTATATCAATAATTCAATAAAAATTAAATTATCTACAAAAAGAAATGTTTATTTGTTATGCTTAATATTTTTTTGAGTTTAATCTATATTTGTCTTAATTCTGCCCTTTCCTCGAGTAGTTTTTTCTTCGGGAAATTACCTGAGGCTTATGCTCTTTTCAATCCAATCGTAGACATTATGCCCGTCATACCTGTACTTTTCTTTCTCTTAGCCTTTGTTTGGCAAGCTGCTGTAAGTTTTCGATGAAGTAAGTTCTTAATACTCTACTAAAAATAGTCATGATTTTTTTCGATAAAAAAAAATTCTAACAATTCTTGATAAGATCATATGAGTCTTACATTACAAATAAAAATCCTCCATTAAAAAAAAAAACACTTACTTAATTAAGAAAATTTGTTCTTTATTTTTTCATATTTTGGTGTCATGTCAAAACAGTACATGTGAGCAAGGACTTTATTAGATTAGGTTTCTCCACAATACCTAATTGTTAATATTACAATAAAAATTTTGATAGACAAAAAAAATTCTAACAATTCTTGATAAGATCATATGAGTCTTACATTACAAATAAAAATCCTCCATTAAAAAAAAAAACACTTACTTAATTAAGAAAATTTGTTCTTTATTTTTTCATATTTTGGTGTCATGTCAAAACAGTACATGTGTTACAAAACTCAAATGGATAATCTATTTCCTTTTTTTTACCCAAAAATGATCTTATCTTGGAGATTGTGTAATGCTTACTCTCAAACTTTTCGTTTACACAGTAGTGATATTCTTTGTTTCTCTCTTCATCTTCGGATTCTTATCTAATGATCCAGGACGTAATCCTGGGCGTGAGGAATAAAAAACTAAGAGATTTTTATCATTTTTCCTTGCTATGAATATTTTTTTTATGTATTCCATACATTTCACTATGATAAAATAAAACAAAGGATCGAGATTTTTCGAATTCAGAAATATCAAGTGACCAGAGAAAGCGAAAGCGGAGAGAGAGGGATTCGAACCCTCGGTACGAAAAACTCGTACAACGGATTAGCAATCCGTCGCTTTAGTCCACTCAGCCATCTCTCCTAAATTTGAATTGGGATTTTTTATGTTTATGTGACACTTAAAATAACGATTTATTGATCAAAATTCGCCTTACCCATATCCCATAATATTATTTATAATAATATAAATTTAATATTAAATTATAATAATATTATAAATATTTATATATTATTTATTATATAATATATTATATGATATGGCAATTATTAACATCTAAATATTACCATATTAAATATATAATAAATATTGTACAACACAACAAAAAAGTATATAACACATGAGTTGAAAGATAAGTTAAATAAAATAATAGACTAAGGCCTTAGGACTAATATAATATTTTTTTAATATTTTAATAAAATATTTTTAAAATAAAATAATAATACAAAAATAAAAATATATATAATTATTAAATATATATTAAATTTAATATTATATATTAAATTTAAGTATAAAATAATATTATAATATAAATTATAATATAAATTAAATAATATTAATTTAAATAATATTAATAATATTAAAATAATATTAAATATAAATTATAAATAAAAATCAAAACAATTCAAAAAAAAAAAATAGTGAAAATACAAATTTAATATCTATGAATTAATTTGACTTAACCAACAATTAAATTTGGATAACGATAATAATTAAAAACGGATATTTCAAATAGAAAAATACCTTACTTTTTTATACTATTATATTATGATATTTTTTATTATATTCTATTATTTTATTTTATATTCTATTATTTTATTATTCTTATTCTATTATTTTTATATATTTTTTGTCTTAAAATAAATAAATTTATATGTATTAAAATTTTATTAATGATGAATTTTATATATTTAAAAATATTTAAAAAAATATTTTATTTTATTTATTTAATATAAGATTATTTTGAATATTATTTCTTGTTATAATATTATAAAAATATATTAATATATTATAATAAAATTATATTACAAGACAAATAATATTATATTTTTTATATTTTTATTTATATTTTATTTGTTATTTGTCTTGTAATATAATCTTGTAATATAAATTAAAATATAAAAAAAATCAAATTCAAAAGATCTAGCACTCCAAAAATAAATTGGAAAAGAAAATAAAGGTGGAGTTCCGGATTCTTGTAGAATTCTTTTTTATGTCCAACTTCAATATCTTCTCAAGTCGGAACTTCAGTAACAACTTACCATGAAACGAAAAGTATAACTTATTAATAGTTACATAAGCTTTTTTATATTAATATATTTATTATTTAGGATTTTCTCAAGTCCCTGTCAAGACGGAATCTGTATAAAGATTCCAATTTGCATCATTCTGATGCTATCTTTATATGTATCACTCCTTTGTTCGACAAATAGTTTATTAATATACAATAATTCAATTGTAGCGGGTATAGTTTAGTGGTAAAAGTGTGATTCGTCCTATTAACAACCTAAATAGTTAAAGGGTCTTTCAGTTAATATTCCAATTTCAGTTAATATTCCAAAACTTTATTTCTTGAAAAGGTTAATCCTTTACCTCTTAATATAATATTTGAGGAAAAATAGAAATTCTCGTGATTTGTATCCAAAGGTCAGTCATTTAAAAATTGAATAAAAAACATTGGATTATATGGAATTACGAAGCATAATTTTTTTTTGAGTTGATTCAACTCTTCCAATTTTTGAGTATGAGTAAAGGGATCCATGGATGAAGATAAAAAGTTTATTTCTAATCGTAACTAAATCTTCAATTTTTGTATTATAAAAAGGGGATTGAAGCCAAATAGCTAGAAAATGGTGGCTTTGGTTTACTAGAGCCATCGACATATTGTTTCAGCTCGGTGGAAACAATATTCTTTTTTTTCCTCAGGATTCCACAAGTCGAAATAAGGAACGAAGTAACTAGACAGATTTAGTAGAATTTTCCTCTTCTAGAAGGATCATCTATAAAGCTAGTAAGAGAAGCTGACATGGATGTTATGGATCTAGTTTTTCAGATTTACGACGATTCCCTTTTCATACAGCATAATTTTTTTATGTTTTTTCTTCTTGTATGCCTTAGATCTGGGAACACATCGATCTTCCTTCCATAAAGGAGCCGAATGAAACCAAAATTTCATGTTCGGTTCTGAATTAGAGACGTTAAAAATGATCAACCAACGTCGACTATAACCCCTAGCCTTCCAAGCTAACGATGCGGGTTCGATTCCCGCTACCCGCTCTATATCACTTTTATACATCCATCATTGATTCAGATATGCATTCTTTTTTGCCAAAATCTTCCGCATGCAATCCAATTCTTGTTTTTTTTTCGGATAAGAGAAGGAAGAAAGGGAAAAAAGAAAACAGGAATAAAAAGCAGCGTCCATTGTCTAATGGATAGGACAGAGGTCTTCTAAACCTTTGGTATAGGTTCAAGTCCTATTGGACGCAATTTATTTCCATCTATTTTTTTTAGATTGTTATACCAAAAACTTATTTGGTTGAATCCAAATTCGAATCAGAAACATTTCTTATTACCCTTGTACTAAGATTACTCTTGTACTAAGAATAAGAGTAATAGAATAGGAGTCATAATTTCAGGTTTTCTCTTGAAGTAGAAACAACTCGACCTGTTCCTGAATAGCCTCCTTCAAAAGGGTTTCTGCTTTCTCGGTGAATGTCTTGGTGGAAGATATAATTTCTTGGAACTGAGGTTTACTCTTTTTTAAGTAGGTGCGTAACTGAACGAGAAATTTCTTTACCTGTCCAATTTCTAATGGATCAAGATATCCATTTGCTCCGGTATAAATAGTAACTATCTGCTCTTCCACCGTGAGAGGGTCCGATTGGGATTGTTTAAGCAACTCGCGTAATCGTTGGCCTCTTGCCAATTGATTCTGAGTAGCTTTATCAAGATCAGAAGCAAATTGTGCAAAGGCTTCTAATT